ATTTGATTTGGTAATAAAGATAATAACGAATAGAAAGGAATTAATCACTTGGACTGGGTATTAACGGTCAATCTCCGGTAGAAGGTTCCGTCGGAACAATTATTTATTTCAGGGGTACCTCTTAAATAAAAAAAAAGAGAGAAAATGTGGGGAGAAATGACAAGAAGATATTGGAACATTAATTTTGAAGAGATGGTGAAAGCAGGAGTTCATTTTGGCCATGGTACTAGGAAATGGAATCCTAGAATGGCACCTTACATCTCTTCAAAGCGTAAAGGTATTCATATTACAAATCTTACTCGAACTGCTCGTTTTTTGTCAGAAGCCTGTGATTTAGTTTTTGATGCAGCAAGTATAGGAAAACACTTCTTAATAGTTGGTACCAAAAATAAAGCAGCCAATTTAGTAGCATCAGCTGCAATAAGGGCTCGGTGTCATTATGTTAATAAAAAATGGCTCGGTGGTATGTTAACGAATTGGTCCACTACAGAAATGAGACTTCATAGGTTCAGGAACTTGAGATCGGAACAAAATACGGGGAAACTCAACTGTCTCCCGAAAAGAGATGTAGCAATGTTGAAGAGGCAATTATCTCACTTGCAAACCTATCTGGGCGGGATCAAATATATGACGGGGTTACCCGATATTGTAATCATCGTTGGTCAGCAAGAAGAATATACGGCTCTTCGAGAATGTCTCACTTTGAGGATTCCAACAATTTGTTTAATCGATACAAATTGTGACCCGGATCTCGCAAATATTCCGATTCCAGCGAACGATGACGCTATGGCTTCAATCCGATGGATTCTTAACAAATTAGTATCCGCAATTTGTGAGGGCAGTTCTAGCTATATAAGAAATTGTTGATTAGGATAAGTCAATCACTTTGGAAACTCCATAAATTGATTGAATCGGTTACTATCCCTGAGTCTCAAAAAAGAGATCAAAATCACTGGGGATATTATGTGATCACTTGGGATCCGAAATATACGATTGATTCAAAGTAGACGAGTTGAGAAAGAGATACGAGATGGCTGAATCAAAATAATTCCTTTTTAAGTTCTATTTATGTCAGAGGGCAATATGAATGTTTTACCCTGTTCCATCAACTCACTAAAAGCGTTATACGATATATCCGATGTGGAAGTAGGCCAACATTTTTATTGGCAAATAGGGGGTTTCCAAGTCCATGCCCAAGTACTTATCACTTCTTGGGTTGTAATTGCTATCTTATTAGGTTCAGCCACTATAGCTGTTCGGAATCCACAAACCATTCCAACCGACGGTCAGAATTTCTTCGAATATGTCCTCGAATTCATTCGAGACTTGAGCAAAACTCAGATTGGAGAAGAATATGGTCCTTGGGTTCCCTTTATTGGAACTATGTTCCTATTTATTTTTGTTTCTAACTGGTCAGGTGCCCTTTTACCCCGGAAAATCATACAGTTACCGCATGGAGAGTTAGCTGCACCCACGAATGATATAAATACTACTGTTGCTTTAGCTTTACCTACGTCAGTGGCATATTTCTATGCGGGTCTTACCAAAAAAGGATTGGGTTATTTCGGTAAATACATTCAACCAACTCCAATACTTTTACCAATTAACATTCTAGAAGATTTCACAAAACCCTTATCACTTAGTTTTCGACTTTTCGGGAATATATTAGCGGATGAATTAGTAGTTGTTGTTCTTGTTTCTTTAGTACCTTCGGTGGTTCCTATACCTGTCATGTTCCTTGGATTATTCACAAGCGGGATTCAGGCTCTTATTTTTGCAACTTTAGCCGCAGCTTATATAGGTGAATCCATGGAGGGTCATCATTGACTAGCTTCCGAAATGGTCTTAAAAAAAAGCTTATCCCAACTCATACCGGTATATACGATCTAGAATAGGAGCAAAAAAAAAATGTATGATATTAGAGAATTCAAAAAAAGTAAGGGGGGTCGAGCTGGGTATATGTAAGGGCTCTAAGCCAATCCCTGTATATGTTTCGAAGAATGATTCTAGAATCCGGTTCAATAGAAGATACGGATGGTTTACGTTATTAAAGAAACAATGTATATGTGATATTAGATATTCACTAGTTATATATGGGCTATCCATATATATTATTTCCCATCCCACTGAATTTAGACGGATTCCAATGCAAGCCCTTCCGTTTTATTTGTGACTGTGGATTGAATGAATAAACAAATGAAGTCAAGCATGCATATAGAAGAGAAAGAGCGAAGAATTGAAAGAATGGAATGGTTCGGAACAAAGAAATGGAAGAACTGGAACCGTATAGATTTACAAAGACTCCACGGATAGGAACTAAAAACGAGATATCGAAGTAGCTCTGATGATTCAGTAATATTATTATTTCAATTCAGAGTTCTTAGTTCTTTTTTTTTTTCGGATAGATCTTAAGTGATGGAATAATGAAGTAATAATTCATCGGTTGATTGTATCATTAACCATTTCTTTTTTTTGGTGCGAGGAACTTAATATGAATCCA